TAACTCGGTATTCAAACAACTATTCAGAGTTCCTAGAGCTCCTTGTATGGCCTGTTGGAAAACCCGTTGTCGGACCTGATTCATTGCCCTTTGTTTTTCAAAAAAAAGGGTTTCGTTTTTAGACTTTTCTAATTGTTCCAAACTAATAGAAGTAGCATTAATCAAATTTGCTTTTTCTCGTTCTATCTCAGAGTATCCATTCATTCGATACTCATCCGCTTCTAGTTCGACTTTCTGTAATCGAATCCGAGCTTTTTCGAGCTGCTCAATGGTCCCTCTACGCAATTCTTCCGAATTTCGAATAGTACTCAAAATCCTCTGTTTTCGATTATCTAATAAATCTTTTAATGAAAGTAGATTATCTTGCTATTAAGTTTACCACTTTTATGATCTCTTCCCGAACCAAACATGAATCTTTCGATTCATTTGGCTCTCACGCTCCTTTTTTCCTTTTTTGCTATGGCTATTTCCATATCTTTTTTAAAGTAATGAGCCTATCCTCTCTCTTCTCTTTTCTGTTTATATTTCAATATACCGAAACCCATATAAGACTAGATAAATATTAAGAGGACTCTTCTGCCTAGATAAAAATCTATCATGGTCAGCAAAGTTGTTTCTTTATTTGTATTTGCCCTTTAGTTAATATTTTCAATTTCATTAAGAAAAACTCACTAAATAAATGGAAAATGAAATTAATAGAATTCTTTTTTTTCTTCAAATCCAAAAAATTTCTCTTTTTTTATACATAGGTCGTCGATTCGGCATTGGATAAAAAAGGGCAGGGTGCCCTTTTTTCTAATAAATAGTTCAAACCATTTTATCGATATGAGTGTTCTATATCAGATAAATTCTACATTAGCAATTTCCCGTTTAAAGCATTTCGGTACTAATATAATTGTAGAAAGAGTACCCCTTTTTGCCTGGACTTCAAGCAGTTTAGCTTTAACCGTGTTAATGGTCTCACATTATTGGTCTATAGAGAATCAAAGTGGATTTACCAATGAGTCACGAAATGCTATAGTTCTTCCATATGATTTATGAGCAAATTCAGAAGTAATTCGTCGAGATCGTGCACCCTTTTCTTATTTATCCGAAAAATACTAAAAAATATTCTAAAGTGCAGCCGGATAGATCCAATCTATTCTTGAAATAGACAACTCGCACACACTCCCTTTCCAAAAAAAATCAAAACACCAACCACTACAGTTAGATTTATTAGATTTGTTGCTAAAATATCGGTATTAAGCCCGAAACTGCCAGCGGATGGCCAGTGAGCTAAAAAAACGAAAGAATGGGTTACATTTTTCATATGCTCTCCTCTTATAGATAGGACGAACAAAGAACAAAGTTTTTCGATAACTTACTTCGCTCGCCCTTTTTTATCGGTTTTTTTAATGCAAATAGATTCAATCTAGTAATTTCTTTTAGATTAAGTCTTAGGTCTCGTTTGACCTGTGAAAGACCTCCTTTGTTGAAATGTTCCCAAAATTCCTAAAATAAAAGGAAAAAGACTTTCCACTGTCCTAAACTAAGGACGGGGAAGAAGAAGGCGAGCATATCTTCTAAATTAATCATACTCAAATCAGCCCTTCCTGGGGTGGAGTATTGTCTGTCCCGATAAATATATAATTCCAGGAGTAATAAATAGGAGTAAATTAAATAAAGTATAAAGTATTGATATAATTGGAATTGCAGAAGCAAATACCTAATTTACTAAAAAAAGAAAAAGTATCTAATCGAAAGAACTCATTTTCTTTTTTAGGATTAAACAAAAGGGTTCGCAAATAAAAGCGCTAGTGCCACAACTAGTCCATAAATTGTTAAAGCTTCCATAAAAGCTAGACTAAGCAATAAAGTACCTCGTATTTTACCTTCTGCTTCTGGCTGTCTCGCAATACCTTCTACAGCTTGTCCTGCAGCAGTACCTTGGCCAACTCCAGGCCCAATAGAAGCAAGCCCTACAGCCAATCCAGCAGCAATAACAGAAGCAGCAGCAATTAGTGGATTCATGGTGAGTTCCTCGTGTCAAAAAAAAGAAATGGTTAAGGATACAATCAACCAAGAAATTCTTACTTCTAAGCTCTATTGGGAGAAGTAACTAAAAAGTACAAATTGAAATTATAATGTGAATTGTCCGAACTGCTTCAGAGGTTTGTGTAAATCCATAGGATTCTTATTATTCTATTTCTCTTTCTTTCCAAGCAACCACTCTTTCATTCCATCCTTCTTTCTTTACTCTTTGATATCTTTGAGTTTCTTTTTTTTCCCCTATCATCTAATCCATAAAAAAAGACAAAACGGAGGAAGAACCCCTCTTAGGAATATAAAATATCCTCTATACATTTGTTTCTTCTATTTTGTTTACGTATTTTCTCATTTTCTATTGAATCGGATTCTCAAATCATTGCTTAAAGCGGAAATCCGCACAAAAAATGACTCGACTTATAGACATTAAGGATATAGTATAGATCTAGCCTGACTCCACTCTCCTTAATGCATATATACTTTGACAATTCCGTAATATAGTCTATTCTCTCTCCTACAACTCTAGGTTGTATATTCATACGCATTTCTAACTAATTTTTTCCAACCAAGTGGATTATCTGGAACCATGCATGAATTGAGCTAAGCTGAAAAATACTCTTTCCAAAACTAGTCAATTCAATGATGACCCTCCATGGATTCACCTATATAGGCTGCGGCTAATGTTGCAAAAATCAGAGCTTGAATACCGCTTGTAAATAATCCAAGAAACATGACCGGTATAGGGACTACTAAGGGGACTAAAGAAACAAGAACAACAACGACTAATTCATCCGCCAATATATTCCCGAAAAGTCGAAAGCTAAGCGATAATGGTTTTGTGAAATCTTCTAGAATGTTAATTGGTAAAAGGATTGGAGTTGGTTTAATATATTTCTCGAAATAACTCAATCCTTTTTTGCTAAGACCCGCATAAAAATATGCCGCTGACGTGAGTAAAGCTAAAGCAACAGTAGTATTTATATCATTCGTGGGCGCTGCTAATTCCCCATGGGGTAACTCTATAATTTTCCAAGGTAAAAGAGCGCCCGACCAATTCGAAACAAAAATAAAAAGGAACATAGTTCCAATAAAGGGAACCCAGGGACCATATTCTTCTCCAATCTGAGTTTTGCTCAAGTCTCGGATAAACTCAAGGACATATTCAAAGAAATTCTGACCGTCGGTCGGGATGGTTTGTGGATTCCGAACAGCAATGACAACTGAACCTAGCAAGATAGTAATTACGACCCAAGAAGTGATCAGTACTTGGGCATGAATTTGGAAACCTCCTATTTGCCAATAGAAGTGTTGGCCTACTTCTACGCCCGATATATCGTATAACCCCTTGAGTGTTTTAATGGAACAAGGTATAATATTCATATTGTCCTTTGATAAAAATTGAACTTCAAAAAGGAATTCTTTTAATTCAACCATCTCTTTCTCAACTCAGCAACTTGAGGTATTAATCTTATATTTAGGATACCAAGAAAGCACATCAGATCATAATATATATCAATACCCTCTAATATATATCAATATTCCCCTTCTTTTATCTATGCAAAACAAAAAAGAATAGTAAGTGATCCCATAAATCTATGCAGTTGCCCAAGAATTCACTATTAACGATTTCTTATATAGAGAGAACGGCCCTCACAAATTGCAAATACTAATTTGTTAAGAATCAATCGAATTGAAGTCATAGTGTCATCGTTGGCTGGAATTGATATATTCGCGAGATCTGGGTCACAATTTGTATCGACTAAAGAAATAGTAGGAATCCCCAAAATGGCACATTCCCGAAGAGCTATATACTCTTTTTGCTGATCAAGGACGATCACAATGTCTGGCAACCTCGTCATATATTTGATCCCGCCGAGATATCTTTGCAAGGTAGATAATTTTCTCTTCAAGATTGCCACATCTCTTTTTGGGAGATGGTGGAATTTTCCCATCTTTTCTTCTGCTCTTAAGTCTCTAAATTGAGAAAGTCTAGTTTTCGTAATCGACCAATTGGTTAACATACCACTGAACCACTTTTTATTAACATAATGACAACGAGCCCTTATTGCAGCTGATGCTACTAAATCCGCTGCTCTTTTTTTGGTACCAACAATTAAAAAACTTTTTCCCTGACTTGCTGCATCAAAAACTAAATCACAAGCTTCTGATAAAAAACGAGCCGTTCTAGCGAGATTTGTAATATGAGTACCTTTACGCTTTGCCGAAATGTAAGGGGCCATTTTAGGATTCCATTTCTTAATACCATGACCAAAATGAACTCCCGCTTCTATCATCTCTTTCAAATTGATGTTCCAATATCTTCTTGTCATATTTTTCACACTTCCTTTTTATTTTTTCTTTTTTTTTTCATCCTACCATTCCATTACGGAATTTATTTCTTTTTGAAGATTAAGAAAGAGCCGAAATAGCTTGAAATAAATAAAAAATGTTCCGAGGGAACCTTCTACTGAGAGTTGGTCATTGATAGAAGGTCTAAACATAACCTTAATGAATTAACTGACTTATTTTACTTATGAAAATAAAAATCTAAAATCGGGCCTGTTAGTGTTCTAAGTTCAAAAGTATAGTAAAATAAAAAAGTCTGCTTTATGTATCCTTAAATCGTATAAATGGGGGTAAATGGGGGTTGTGATGTCTCATAGAAATTGTTTGTTACGTCAGAATCAGAAGAAACTAATTCTGTATGGAGAAACAAAAAATCTCTCATTTCCGACGTGAATAGATTTTTTTTTTGAATTTCAAAATAAAGGTTCTTGTCTTGTGGGGAACGATACACAAATTTTTGGAATCCTGTACCAACAGGTATAATCCCCCCCAGAACTACGTTTTCTTTCAGGCCTTTCAACCAATCAATGCGACCTCGTAGGGCAGCTTTTGCTAAAACTCGAGCAGTTTCTTGAAAACTTGCTTCAGATATGAAACTTTGGGTATTCAGGGAAGCCCTTGTTATTCCCAATAACATTGCCCGATAATAGATCGATTCATCCAAAGCTCGCCCTGCTCGTTCCGCTCGCAATAGTCCGATTAATTCCCCAGGTGAAAAAACATTAGACATTCCATCTTCGGAAACCCGCACTTTTGATGTTACTTGGCGTATAATAATCTCTATATGTCTATTATGGATCTGTACCCCTTGGGATCGGTAAACCTTTTGGATTTTATTAACCAAAGAGATACGACTTTGGGCTATGGTTAGCTCAGCTCCAATCAAGAATCCCCAGGGGACTCCAAGAATTCTTGGTATACGCTCATTCCAATCCTCAATTCTCCTTTCGAGATTCGGGGATAGTGAATCAATTGAACGCGCTTCAAAGATTTGTTCTACTTTTGGAAGACCTTGCGTTATGTCACTAGATCTCGATTTTTCATATATAAACGTAACTAACCTATCTCCTTTGTAAAGGATTTCCCCATAATGACCATTAACAGTTGCTCCTGTAGTGGCCAAATAAGGCTTAGCTGCTCTTATAACAAAGGAATCAATATTAACAATGAAAATTTGACCAGATTTTTTTTTGGGCGATTTAAATAGACATACATTTTCACAAATAAATTGTCCAAGGTAAATTATTGCCGATGTCTCCTTCCAAGAATCATGATGGAGAAAGTGGCAATTCAAATGGAATGGATCCAACATGATGTTACTATCGAAATTGGAAATCCTTTGATTTTCATCTATTAAAGAGTATTTAAGTCCTTGAAATACTTGGAAGGTTTGTTTCAAATTGTCAAGGAATAAATATTTTTTTAACAGGGTCTGATTATGCGTTAGTAAATAGTAAGATGAAGAAAAATTTGATATACTAGGTACAATAGCGCCTAAGGGACCAAAAATCTCTCGAATAGGAATTCTAGGATTCGATTCTTTTATTGCAAGGGGATATTTTGAATTCTTGAATAAACCAATTCGAGAACAGTTGGATGCCGACAAAATCATCAAAGATTGGTATTCTTTATTTCGATTCAACAAGGTGCCAATAGCTTCTTGATGTTGGCTAAGTGATTCAATCTTCGCTTTGGAATAAAAGGAATTGATATTGGCGCGATCTAACCTATTATGGGGAATCGGTCCTGCACTTGTCCTATCATACCTTCTTCGTGTATACGAAATAGTGGACTTGACTAACTCAATTCTTAGAAAATCGCGAATAAGATCATTTGCTCTTACCTCAACAAGGGAAGCACGAGCCTCCTCTTTTTCTTCTTGTTCCCAATTCACTACTAAGCAAGTTCTAACAAATTGACTATTCGTGTGATAAATTCTTTGAGTTAGCTTGCTATTTTCATGAGAAATAAAATTGACAAGTCGAAGTTGGAGATTATCTTCTTCTTGCAAGAGATCCTGCGGGAAAAGTTTCGCTAAATTTATCCCTTCATCCATTTCATATGCGACTGCAGGGCGAACCGAAACAAAATGCTTTTCCTTGCTCTTGAGAATTTTTTTCCGTTGAACATAGACCCAATTTTTCCTTTTTTTTGATTCCTTAGAATCTTTTTTTTTCCTTTCTGGTGGTATCAAACAGGCACCTAATATCTTATCTGCCTCTTCAGGAAAATGAATATCTCCGGAAAATATTTTGAGTTCCGTATGGCTTTTTTTTCTCTTCACTCGGACCAGTCCACCTAGTCGACTTCTTGTATTTTTTGTGAGTTGTGTATCCACTCTAATAATACTATTGTCAAGGACCTTTAGGGATGAAGATCTCGGCAAGATATGCAGTTCTTGAAGAATGAAAAAAAACCGATCTACTTCTTTTTGGTATTTTAGACTAAATTCTTTTGTTCCTCGATGCTCAATCAAACCCTCTTTTTTTAAGATGGAATCTTCCTCTGGGCTCTCGTATTCGTCCTCTGAGTTTTCTTCTGAGTCTTCCTCTAAAGTCCCATATTTGTCCTCTGAGCCTTCCCCCGGGTTCCCATATCCGTCTTCTGAGTCTTCCTCTAGAGTTCCATATTCATCCTCTCGGGTTCTATATTTGCTCTCTGGGCTCCCATATTCGTCTTCTGAGTCTTTCTCTCGAGTCCTATATTCGTTCTCTGGGCTCCCATATTCGTCTTCTAGGGTTTCATATTCGTCCTCTAGAATCCCATATTGATCTTCTTCTAGGGTTTCATATTCGTCCTCTCGGATTCTATATTTGTCTTCTAGGGTCTCATATTCGTCCTCTGAATCTTCCTCTCGAGTCCTATATTCGTCCTCTAGGGTCCTATATCTAAATTTAACAATTCCTGAACCCTTTTTATCTTTTCTGTATCGTGGATCGTCAAAATAAGCAAAAATAGTTTTTCTACGTAAAACACCCATAAAGGGGATTTCCATCGAAATCCCCAAACAGGATATAAGTTCTTTCTCTTGTTCTTGATGATATTGTAATGGAATGACGAACCTATTTCTTCGCTTTTTCGCCAACAAATCCGAATTATCTTGAAAAATGGAAGGATAGATAAAATTCCAATGACTGTTGGACATGATTCGATCCGGCGTTGAATAATCAAGAATTTCCCTATCTTTTTTATCAAAAGTATCCAACAGTCTACGTCTTACTTGATCATTAGCCATTGAGAGGTCAAAGATATATCTTCCGTCAACAGAAAAAGAATAAGTATTCATTTGATCTTGATCCTTGTGGAGCGAAAAAGAGGCTATACTGGATCTGCACATACTTACTGACAATATCCATAAATGGCTTGTTTTTGGTAATCGACGAAGGTTACCATATTGATATTCGGGCGCATGGTAAACATCAGTACTCCAGTGCATTTCGCCATCTGATTCGGAATAAATATGCTTTTGTACCCTTTCTTTAAAATGTAAAGTGGACGTTCCGGCACGAATCTCCGCAATTACTTGTTCGGATTTTACATATTGATCATTTTGCACTAGAATCAAGCTTTTTGAGGGAATATTCACACTATATAGAATATCCTGACTCTGAATAGTTACATGCAAGTCTATATAACATAGAAAAGCAGGCTGTCCATGACGGGTACGTGTGGGATGAACCAAATTCTCATTGAATTGTATTTTTCCATTCGAAGGGGATCGTACAAGGTCGGCAGTACCCCCTGTGAATACTCCACCAGTATGAAAAGTTCTTAATGTTAGTTGAGTCCCTGGCTCCCCAATTGATTGACCCGCAATAATACCTACGGCTTCTCCCAATTCGACCAGATCACTATGAGTAGGACTCCGACCATAACATAATTGACAGATCCAAGAAGTGCTCCGGCAAGTAAAGGGGGTTCTAATATATATTGGTTGTGCTCGAAATGGTTGTGCTCGAAAGGCAGTTATGAATCGATTAACTAATCCAATTCCAATATCTTGATTTCGAGCGGCAATGCATCGTGAACCGATATATATATCGTCTGCTAATACACGACCTATTAGTGTTTGGACAAAAAGTTTTTCCGTCATCCCATTTTGAGGACTCACAGAAATACCTCGGATAGTACCACAATCTCTTCTACGCACAATAATATGTTGAACTACTTCAACAAGTCTACGTGTAAGATATCCAGCATCCGCTGTTCGTACAGCAGTATCTACAACCCCTTTGCGGGCTCCATAGCAGGAAATTATATATTCTGTCAAAGAAAGTCCCTCGCGTAAATTGCTTTGAATAGGTAAATCAATCATTTGTCCTTGAGGATCCGCCATTAACCCTCTCATACCTACTAATTGGTGTACCTGAGATGCATTTCCTCTGGCTCCTGAAAAAGACATTAGATAGACTGGATTAGAAGGATCCGTTATCCGAAAATTCGAATTCATTTCTTGTTTCAAATATTCACTTGTAGCATACCATATCTCAACGGATTGGCGTAATTTTTCTACCGCGTGTACAGCCCCATAATAATAGTGTTTCTCCAAAAGAAAACTTTGTTGTTCCGCGTCTTGGACTAACCATCCCTTAGAGGGTATTGTTAAAAGATCCTCGATTCCTAAAGAAATCGATGTAGTAGTGGCTTGATGGAAGCCCAGAGTCTTTAGTTGATCCAGTATATGGGATGTATATCCCATTCCGAAATGATCTATTAATCTGCTAATAAGTCGTTTCATACCAGTTCCGTCTATCTCTTTATTATGAAAGACCAGATTGGCCCGTTCCGCCATAGATAAGTACCCCCTTTTTCGGCTGAGTAGGATTCGACAATTGCTGAGTAGGATTCGACAATGGGCCTGAGTCAGTGATTCAAAATTTAATTAACTTCCTTTCCTCAATCTCAATCTGGATTCGCGCGGCAAAAATGATGATACTAGGGAAATCGGAATGCCCCCCGAAAGGGGCATCGCCGAATCTAACTTCCTTGTTTAGATCGTGTATGAATAGGCTTCACTAAATCCTTGTATGGCTTCCTCTATTTCTCTATAAAAAGAAATATGACCAAGAGTGGTTCGAATGTATATAGAACCGATTTCTTTTTTTCTATTTCCCACTATTAGATAGTGGGCATAAATCTCATGATAAGTCCCCAAAGATTCATATTGAACTTCAATAGGAACTTCTCTTGACCCGATGACGCGTTGATCTAGTTTCCATCGTAGCCACAAGGGACTATCTAAACTGATGAGTTTCTGTCTATAAGCTCCCAGTGCATCATAAGAACTAGAAAAAAGGGGTTCTTTATCTTTCGTATACTTATAATTATTATTATTGTAATTTACTTTTTGGTTTGGATAGTTTCCGCAACTATTATATCTATTTGCACAAATACCTCGACGGTTTCCAATCGTTAATACATAAAGTCCGATAAGCATGTCTTGGGTTGGTACGCAAATAGGATCTCCAATAGCGGGAGATAAGAGATTCATATGAGAAAACATAAGTAAACGAGCTTCCGCCTGAGCTTCCAAGGATAAAGGTAGATGAACAGCCATTTGATCCCCATCAAAGTCCGCATTAAAACCCTTACACACTAATGGGTGTAAAGAAATAGTACGCCCCTCTACTAAAGTGGGTTGGAAGGCCTGTATGCCTAATCTATGCAGGGTAGGTGCTCTATTTAACAGTACAGGATGTCCCCGCATAACTTCTTGAAGTATTTCCCATACAATGGGCTCCTTTTCCCAAATTTTCCTTTTAGCAATCCTGACATTAGAAGTAGCGCGTTTCGTGATTAAATCGCGAATTACAAATAGCTGAAAAAGCTTTATTGCTATCTCTAGAGGTAATCCACATTGATGTAATGAAAGCGAAGGACCCACAACAATGACAGAACGCCCCGAGTAATCGACCCGTTTCCCAAGCAGAGTCTCACGAAACCTTCCCTCTTTACCTTCAATTACATCTGAAAGTGATTTGTATACTTTATTGTGACCATCCCTTGTTGGTTGCCCGCGGGACCCACTATCAAGAAGTGTATCCACGGCTTCTTGTACCAATTTTTCCTGGCACATTACTAAATCTGCTGGCGCTAATTCACTTCTTTTTAATAAATAGGCAAGGTTGTTGTTCCGACGGATAACTCTCTTATAAAGTTCATTAATGTCCGAAGTCACTACTTTATCCCCAGACCTATAAACAATGGGTCTCAATTCGGGAGGAAGAACCGGTAATAAGCACAAAACCATCCATTCTGGTTCTACATTTGTTTGAATAAAATGTTTCGACAATTGCATGCGTCTAATCAAAAAAACTTTTCTTATTCTTCTTTTTCTATCTTCCCATTCATCTCCACTATACCCCTCGTCTTCTAATTCCTTCCATTCAACCAAAGAATTCTCTATAATAATTCGCAAATCCAAATCTGCTAATTGTTCTCTAATAGCACCTGCCCCTGTTGCAATTTCCCGATTTCGAAATGTTGCAAAGCCTGGGGTAGAAAAAAAGGGAGAAATGCTGTGGTTACAGGATGAAATTTCCTCTTCGAATAAACCTCGTAATCGTAAGAAAGTAGGTTTTTTAGTGCTGGGCCTAGCAAAAGAGAAATCGCCGTATACTAGGCCCTCCAACTTCTTAAGAGGTTTATCTAAAAGATTCGCGATATAACTAGGAAGACCTTTCAAATACCACACATGAGTCACGGGACATGCGAGTTTGATGTATCCCATTTGATATCTTCGTATCCGAGAATCCACAAATTCTACCCCACATTTTTGGCAAAATCTTTCGTCTTCGTTTTCAGCTCCGCTCGCTCGAGAATTTCCACAAGCGCAAATTCCGCTTTTTATGGGTCCAAAGATTCTTTCGCAAAACAATCCATCTTTTTCTGGTTTATCGGTTTTATAATGAAAAGTGGAGGGCCTTGTGACTTCGCCAACGACTTCTCCATTAGGTAGGTTTTTGTTAGCCCAAGCCCTTATTTGTTGAGGGGAAACGAGTCCAATTTGAAGTTGTTGATGTTTATATTGGTCAATCATAAAATAGAAATAAGAAAAGAATTTATATTTATTCTGATCAAACTTCCTCCCTATTAACCTGGAAGTTCTTCTCAGATACAAGGAAATGATTCAGTTCTAGAGCCAAAGATCGTAGTTCTCGAACGAGCACTCGAAAAGATTCTGGAGGATCCTCGTGATTAGGTATTCTTTTTCCCCAGATCGTAGCATTAAGTATTTCTTGGCGAGCTATAAGATGGTCAGATTTATAAGTAAGTATCTCTTGTAAAATATGAGCAACACCAAATCCTTCTAAAGCCCAAACTTCCATTTCTCCTACTCGTTGTCCCCCTTGCTTGGCTCTTCCTCTAACGGGTTGTTGTGTAACAAGTGAGTAGGGTCCAGTAGAACGCCCATGAATTTTCTCATCAACTTGATGAATTAATTTTAAGATATACGACTTTCCTATTAGAACAGGTTGTTCGAAAGGGTCTCCTGTTCTTCCATCAAATATTCTGCTTTTTCCCGGGTACTCGGGTTCAAATACCCATGGATTTTTTGTTTGTTTACTGGCTTCATATAATTCTGAAAACACAAGTTTTCTTGAAGCCTCTTGCTCATATCTCTCATCAAAGGGTGCTATTCTATAATGTTTCTTTAGCAGATCCCCCGCTAATCCGAGCGAGCTTTCAAATATTTGTCCCACATTCATTCGGGAGGGTACTCCTAAGGGATTGAAGACCATATCAACAGGTGTTCCATCTTGCAAATATGGCATATCTTGCCTAGGCAAAATTTTGGAAATGATCCCCTTATTCCCATGTCTTCCGGCTACTTTATCCCCAACTTTGATTTCACGTTTTTGTAAAATATATACACGAACCATTATGTCGAGGGGGTCCCTCTGGATCCATTTCACATCGATAACGCGCCCTCTTCCACCTATAGGTAATTTAAGAGAAGTTTCTTTTGAAGTGGATACTTCAAGGCCAAATATGGCCCGTAATAATCCAGCTTCCGCGATATACGACGATTCGCTCGCTATCTGAGGCGTTAATTTACCTACTAAAATATCGCCAGTTTCTACCCAAGACCCCAACCTAACAACTCCATTTCTGTCCAAATTGCGGAGTAAATGTTCTTCTAGATGTGGTATTTCTTTAGTGATTTTTTCAGCGGAGCCTTGGCTTGTCGTATCCGTCTGAATTTCATATTTCCGGATGTGAAAAGAGGTGTAAATATCCTCATATACCAAACGTTCGCTAATTAGTACTGCGTCTTCAAAATTGTAACCTTCCCATGGCATATAAGCTACTAATACGTTTTTTCCTAAAGCAAGTTCCCCCCCAACTGTGGCAGCTCCCTCTGCTAAAATTTGTCCTTTTTTAATGGATTTACCCCGCGGAACCCGAGGTTTTTGGTGCATACAAGTATTTTTGTTAGAGCGCCGGTGGTTAACTAAAGGAATACTTAAAGTCTTCCCACTACTTGATAAAAGGATCTTATTACTATCAGTAGAAATGATCTTTCCCTCGCGTTCGGCTATAATGGAAACCCTCGAATCTAGAGCTGTTTGACGTTCTAATCCAGTTCCAACAATGCACTTCTCGGACTGAGAAAGCGGAACTGCTTGGCGCTGCATATTAGAACTCATTAAAGCCCGATTCGCATCATTGTGCTCAATAAAAGGAATGAGAGAACCTCCAATAGAAAAATATTGGAAAGGAAAAATACTTCTAACATGAATCTGTTCCCATGCTATAGTAAGGAATTCTTGACGGTATCTAGCTGGAACAACCTGCTCTTCCTGAATACCCTGATTCAAGGACAAAGAATTTCCCGCTGCTATCATATAATATTCATCTCTATTTGGTGATAGATAAACCACCTGTCTCTCTTTTTTTTCTTTTGCTTTCTCAGCAGATATTTCATAAAACGGACTCTCTATGGATCCCCACAAGTGATCAATTCTCGCATGAATAGCTAAGGATCCAGTAAGTCCAACATTGATTCCTTCGGACGTGTCAATTGGACAAATACGCCCATAGTGACTCGGATGAATATCTCGGCTCCGAAAACTTGCAGTTCTCCCCGTCAACCCTCCAGGACCCAAACAACTCACTTTTCGCCCATGAACAGTTTGTGTCAATGGATTTGTTTGATCAAAAACTTGAGATAAGGGGTATGTGCCAAAAAAGGTTTCATAAGTAGTTATTAATAAAATCGAAGTTGAAGTTGGAGTTACCAAAGTTTGGGGAGTCGGTTTCGATTGACGTATGAATACTCTACGGATAGTTTTTTGAACCGCATGTTGTAAACGGCCAAGAGCCAGTCCGAATTGATCTTGTAACAGATCCGCAACCGAACGAATACGTTTATTTTTCAAGTGATTCATATCGTCATCGTCAAGTATACCCGTTCCAAATTTCATTCCAATCAAATGATCCGTAGCGGCCAATACGTCTCGCGGTAACAAGAATGTATTGTTCTGAGGTATATCAAGATTCAGTCTCCGATTCATATTTCGTCGACCAATCCTTCCTAATTCACATTTTTGTTGAAAAAATTTCTTTTGTAATTCCTCACATAAGGACTCCGAAAATACCAGGTCCCCACCTACACAAGCAAATTGTTGATAAAACTCCAAAATAGCTTTTTCTTTTGACTCAATCCTCTTCTTCTCCTTAGCATTCGGGAAAGACAAGAAAATTTCAGGGTAGGAAACATTATCTAGAATTTCTTTTAGATTCGAACCCATAGCTGATGATAGAACTAGAATAGATATCTTTTGTTTTCTACTCACGCGAGCCCATATCCTTTCTTTTTTATCAATTGCTAATTCCGATCTTCCTCCCCAATCTGATATTATAGTCCCGGTGTAGATAGAAATTCCCTTATGGTCTAATTCCGAGCGGTAGTAAATACCAGGACTTAGCAATATTTGATTGATCACAATCCGGTATATTCCATTTATTATAAAGGTTCCTAAGGAATTCATTATAGGAATGTTTCCAATAGAAATGGTTTGCTTTTGCACATCGAAACCAAAAATTAATCTCGCAGGTACATATAATTCGGAAGAATAGGTGAGTGATTCATACACAGCATCCCTTTCTTTTATCGAGGGTTCTAGCAATTGATATCCTTTCGCAAATAATTGAAATGCAATTTCGTGATCTGGATCTTTAATTGTTGGAAACTTCTCAAGTTCTTCTGCCAAGCCTTGATTAATGAACCTACAAAATCCCTCGAATTGGATCTGACTAAATCCGGGTATTGTGGACATTCCCTCATTTCCATTTCGGAGCATCTTAATCTTAAGTTTCCTGTTTATCGAAGAAAAATTCCATTATAAGCTCACTCTTCATCAATCCCTACAGATCGATCTAGCAATCATGGAATCCATATTCTGTTTACTGAATCACATGAAATTCTAGGGAACTCCACATACGTATTTCATATATGTATTTCATACATATGAATAGAGACTATTTCGACGAAAGTTCGAGTTTGCTAGGGGTACAAATGGAATGAAAATGAATTGATAAAACATTCCTATGAAAAAAAATTCTGCCACTTATACTTTGATTATATTCTAATCAGATTGGATGGCAAAGATTTCTCATTTTATCTCCTTTCTATGAAAGGGATAAAGCCTTAGTATAATAATTTATTAGAATAGCACGCTTTGTTTAATTTCAAAAATAATTTGAGGGTTCTTTTTTGTTTCGTAGTAGTAGAATTGCTAGAAAATTTAGACTTTCATTGTAGAATCCTAAAATAAAGTAAGTCTTTTTTTTAAGTACATGCCAATCTAGTTATCCACCTCTCCACATATCCCCGCTTTTATCCTAATTTCACTTGGGTGGGCCAAGATGGTCAGGTTATACTCTAATATCAGAGCAAATTTCTTTTTTTTATTCAAGATATTTAATGCTTTGATAAATTAAAGCACAATTCCCCATAGAGATATGTACATAAGGGGGATCCTTGGATAATAATGCTGTTCGGACCTGGAGTTTACCTATACACGGATTAGGCATAAAGCCATAATATTTTATTATGCCATTGCCATTAAAAGGAAGGGGGGAGAGAATACCGATTTAAGAGTCGTTCACTAGTGCAATTCAAAAAAAGAGAATTCTAGTTAATGGTTCCAATTTGTTCTGAATTTTGCAGCCTGTTACTAGAAATCTACTTTATTCTCCTTTTTATTTTTCATCTCAATAGAAAAACGGGAAGTTTTCTAGTGTTAGCAATGTGTGTTTTAAGATAGAATAGAATCCATCGAGGAGAATAATCGAAACCGGATCCAAAAAAAGCAGGAATATATTTTTTGAAAAAGGTTGGAAAAAGTAAGTAGAATTAGATTCAAGATAAAAGAAAGGGGGTTTTCGTAAGAAAACGTGGAGGAATACTTGCTCTTTTATCGATTTTCGATCGGATTTTTTGGCGGCATGGCCAAGCGGTAAGGCAGGGGACTGCAAATCCTTTATCCCCAGTTCAAATCTGGGTGCCGCCTGATCAATAAAATACTTAGGCTTTTATAGTACGTACTGATTGATCGAACTCGAGATATTCGTACTCCGCATAAGTTCGGGCAAGAGAGTAACTAGGCCTGGCGATACTGGATTTTGAGAATCTATAGTTGTTCTATCCTCAACCTAGGGTTTGTGCAGTAGTGGCCCAAACGGTTACCAATAGGGATAAGGTAGCGTTTCCTTATTTTTTATATTATATTAAGTTGAATTGGTTCTTAATTGATTTGATTCGAGAATTTAAAACTACGAGGCTAAGATGTCAGAAATCTTGGTATCCAAAGAAAGGTCCCTAAGGAGCATTCTTTTTTAATTTAAAATTGAAGAAGGGACTCCACGAAGGAATATCAAGACTTCCTAATTATCAGATATTTTTTTATCGTACATTTTATGTTACCCACATACACTAAAGTAAGGGCTACTAATTCTATCGAGAATCGGATTAAATAGGCCGATCAAAAATCAATTAAGGAATAAAAAATCTTCCTATTGCCACTTTTTCTATTCAGGACATCATTCCCGTACTCTTTTTTAAGGAAAAGAGCTATGTATCGTATTTATACTTAATGCTCTCTAATTCTACCAGAATTCCTATAATAATTTGTTAGGAGTAAATTCCTTGAACTGATTCATCCATAGCCTTAGGGCAGAATCCCTTTTTGACTCTGTACCCTTGATTCCACTATGATTATTGATCAATAGTAGAATAATTCCTTCATAGAAATAGGAGACATAATTTAGATGGATATAGTAAGTCTCGCTTGGGCTGCTTTAATGGTAGTCTTTACATTTTCTCTTTCACTAGTAGTATGGGGGAGGAGTGGACTTTAGGGATACTACTAAGTTGATTGAGTAATCGAATTGTAGTATCAACTCTTTTCTTTAATTGATCGTTTTGCATTAATCATTTTGTCAAATGTTAATTGATCGTTTTGCATTAATCATTTTGTCAAACGTTATTCTTTACTCTTTTTCTTTAGTTTTCTTTCACTCCTGTAAGAAACTCTTGTATTGTAAGAAAGGGTCATTCATTATATTCTACTATCATAGAAAGAGCCATTACAACAATTCGTAATTTCTACTAGAAATGACGAAGGGTTAAAAAAGTTCTATACATAAGAAAATTAGACTTTCTTCCACGGAGCTATTAACGACATATCACACATTTTCCATTTGTTTTATACTCTTTCCTTATTCTAAGAATAAATTTTATGCTTTTTTGAAGCATCTCGCGGCATGTTTAAGCATGAAAAATTCGCTGGTTTTTTCCTTTTACCCTTTTTTTCTTTTACTTTTTACTATAGTCTATTCTCATATTATTTTTCTCTCCCTCCATGGATTCTTTGGTCAAGAATTGTCTTCGATTTTTTTATTTTTACTTGATTGAAATTCAGTGGATGCAGTGAAAAAATAAATTGAATTAGACTACTATTTCAATCTACTAATCTATTCTATGTAGATTCATAGACAATATAATAGAAAGACTCTAAAGTGTCGTAGAAAAAACTATATGTAGTTCTTTCTACCACACTTTAAGATTCCAACCAGATCCTTTCATTTAAGACTTGGATTTTTTTTATTTAATCCCTTTTTCATTTCTTCAATGATTAATAGGAATTCCTATTAATCATTTTGGCTGACTGTTTTTACATAAATAATAAGTAAAAAGGCAGTAGGAACTAGAATGAACAGTGCAGTAGCAATAAATGCGAGAATATTGACTTCCATAACCTCTTTATTTTTTTTTTTCACAATAACTCGGGATGTAATCCCATGGAGAGGAAAAAGGGATATCCTTGTAAATTCAAGGGGAGGACTTGCATTCTGATAATACTGAATCAATTCAATATTATGAATATCGGCTCTATCAAATCAATTCATGGTTGAGAGTGGGATAGTATAACATAGGAGGATCCTCTATCCATACTAAGACCAAAATGGTTTTTTTGATTGGATTAGGAATTCCCTCTTTTTTTAATCCTTTTCCACTTTTTATTTTCTATATCTATAACCCATGATATTTACTTAATCTTATCCAATTTCCCTTCCTTTTTTCTTTTAGTTATACATACAATTATGTATGTATGTATTATACGACCTACTTTCTATGGAGTCACATAGACATCCAAATAAGCAGTAGAAGTGAGATGGAGAAAAGAGGGCTTAAATAAAAATAAGGAATACGATTTATGTATGGATTCCGGTAAAATACCGGTATTCTCTTCCATAAGAGTCGAATAGGAAGTTAAGATGAGGATGGTATCATCCTAAAGATAGAGTAATATCCTAAATTATAGTGAAAAAATTACTATACGCCTTCCCTGCCCCTTTTTCAGGGAAATTTTTCATGGAAAAAGGAAAGATGAATTTCTCCATTCATTTAACCCTAGTTCGGGACTGACGGGGCTCGAACCCGCAGCTTCCGCCTTGACAGGGCGGTGCTCTGACCAATTGAACTACAATCCCCGCGGGGTGTATGGCATACCTATTCTTAAATAGAACCATAAGAAGATTCGATTCGTCTGTTGTACTCTAAGAAATAGACGAATCATATACTACATACCCACATATAATATGTGGGTATAGTGAGAGTGACATAACTAGTATGTCGTGATTTTTTATCACTAAAAATGGATGATAATCCACCTTTCAATAAGAAAGACCCTTTTGTTTGTAAGAAAGGAATGAGAGAGATATGGATTAGAAAGAAATTTCCCCGTTTTCTTTATCTTTTATTTCTATCATCAGACATTTTAGAGAAGAAAAACAAATGGATTTAGTTCATATTCACGAAGCCCTAGATTTTTGGGCCGAGCTGGATTTGAACCAGCGTAGACATATTGTCAACGAATTTACAGTCCGTCCCCATTAACCGCTCGGGCATCGACCCAGGAAGAATTTATTCTAGGGTTTTTGATAATCTATGATTAACCTCCTTTCATAATACTCCCTACCCCCAGGGGAAGTCGAATCCCCGCTGCCTCCTTGAAAGAGAGATGTCCTGAACCACTAGACGATAGGGGCATCACTAGACGATAGAGCCATATACAACCGCTCATGATTATACTATAATCATAGTATGAGCAGTTTTTTGGAATTGTCAATATACTCGAAGGGTATAACTAGATCCAAAGCAAAGAGTTTTTCCTACTTTTCGGTTATGCTTTCTTAGGATTTTTTTTAGTTGATGGTTAGATTAATTCATGGATCATCCCCTACTTTTTAGGGAGATTCATTTAAAGGGTATAGAATAAGAATACATTACTAATAAAAAAAGGGATTCTGGATTAGTTCAGTACAGGTAGTGATTTGATTGATCTAAGAGAAAAAAGAGTCCAATTTCATTTCTTTTTGCAATTTACACTCTGTAGCTTCATTTAGTGTTCAGACCAAAAATGCATGCATCCCCCACTAAGTCATAAATTTCAATAACAAAGAAAAAAAGGTAAATGAATTTAGTAGAAAAGTATTCTATCAGATTCGAACCGATGACTTACGTCTTACCACGGGATTACTCTACCACTAACTTAAAAAGCCCTTTATCGGATTTGAACCGATGACTTATGCCTTACCATGGCATTACTCTACCACTGAGTTAAAAGGGCTTTTTCAATTCAAAAATTAGCCACTTTCATTTCCCATTATGGGTCTACTGCATAATGTACATAATATATGTATATATACAGATATATATAGAGAGATAATATATGTATATATACATATAAGTTTATTCACGGCGAGGTTAAAAAGCGAGGTTAAAAATCTTGAGAGTTAAAAATATTGAGAAAATAAATAAAAATAAGAAAATATTTCATATTATCTCTTATCACTTGCACAAAACAAAGTGGAGGTCTTTTTTATTTTATTATATAAAAAAATACGTGAAGAGAGAGTTGACACAATAAAAAATTTTATTAGTATCCGATATACTTGAACTTGAAGAGGGTAAGTTCATAGGTATGTAAACACGATCTCGGACGACTCACCAAACCAAAGTCCAGAAGTTCTATTTTTTAGAAGAGGAGAACCAATATGTATCAATTGTTGAAGCGATTTTCAACAGGTACCCCTTCCCCTTGGAAAGCGGGTACTTGAAGATTCCCCAAGGATTCTGGTTGGTGCATTTTTCATAAACTATGTTGGAGTTTTATCCATCCTAACTCCTCTTGGTTCAGGGTTTTCCGTTTCTGAAGACTAGGAAAAAAGAGGATTTTGGAACCCTAAGGATTCGATGATATATGGATATGGAAAATATAAGATTCCCGATCCTAGCGGGAAAAGGAAGGGAACAGATACCCAATATGATTCTTGGTAGGAACATTTGGTAATGGTCTTGATCCTCTATGCTCCTTTTTATGTGTTCTTAGTTCTATTGATGTTCTTTGGATTCTTTTAAACAAGAATCTAATAAACTAGAATTGAGTGAGTGGAAAAGAGGAGAGAGAGGAAATAGGTAAATGGAGAGAATCGACTAACCAGAGACTTTTAGGATCTTCTTTACATCAGGTAAATCCGTCGGTCCTGTCCGTTTTTCTCTTTAAGTTACGACTCTTTGTTTCTTGCTTCTATCAAGCCATAGGGAAAGTCTATGATGAATTTTTTTTTCAATTCATCTGACTCTTTCTCTACGGCTCGGACTTAATGATAAGTGGGGGAAGAAAACATCTTCCCCAATTTCTTTGTTCAATTCTGAACAAAAAAGAAAAGGAAGAAAGGTATTTATGGGGACAGTGTTGCCCCCTATATCTTCTAGTGTATATTGTAGGAATAAGAAAACTATTCCTTACAGCAGTCTGGCACACTTACGTCCTCGCAAAGTAAATAATGATCATTGTAGTCGTAACCGTAGAATAGGATCCTAATCGAAATGCATACATTTGGTTCAGACACTTTTGGCATGGTAAGAAGAGATCCATTTTACAGACCAGAGGGGCTATCTAAATCCTAAAGTAAAGGCCCGCGATCGAAGTAGAAGTACCAACCGCTCACTGTCATGAACCTTCTCCATTTGATTCAATAAGGGGGAATTAGCCTCCTTCTTGAATGGCTATCCTTGACAAAGGGTAACGTTGGTATCATAATCTACATGTAGCGGGTATAGTTTAGTGGTAAAAGTGTGATTCGTTCTATTAATAACTGAATTTGAAATGATATACTTAAGGCGTTCTTAAGTTTTTTCTATTCCGAATGAAAACTTTAGTTCTTATAAAGGATTTAATCCTTTTCCTCTCAATAGCATATTGAGGAAAAATATACATTCTCGCGATTTGTATCCAAAGACTAATTGAAATTGCATCCAAAATACAAATTTGATTATGAATACAGAGTCGCGAAGCATAATTTTGCATTGGATTAAGTATTCCCTTTTTATTGGATTAAGTATTCCCTTTTTAAAATATGAGTAAAGGATCTATGGATGAAGATACAAAAAAGTTTATTTCCAATCGTAACTAAATCTTCTTTTGTTAAAAAAGGAAATGGAAGCCAAATAGCTAAAAAATGGTAGTTTTGGTTTACTAGAACCATCAGCATATTGTTTCAGCTCGGTGGAAACCTAATTCTTTTCCTCAGGATCTCTTGAATGAAATTAGGGAACGAAGTAAGTAGATTAGATGGATTTAGATAGAATTTCTATCTCCTACTCTATAGGGATCATCTAGAAAGCGGAGAGCTTTGGTTCCATTCAAATAGAAAAGCTGACATAGATGTTAAGTGGTGAGAATATCCATAAAGGAGCCGAATGAAATAAAAATTTCATGTTCGGTTTTGAATTAGAGACGTTAAAAAAATCAACCAACGTCGACTATAACCCCTAGCCTTCCAAGCTAACGATGCGGGTTCGATTCCCGCTACCCGCTCCATTCTCTATAAAAGGAGTATTCTATTTGTCGAGCCATGGTAGAGGCCTGTATTCAACCTTTTTCGTCCACCAGTTCCAGGTACTCCAGAGCGGAGTAGAGCAGTTTGGTAGCTCACGAGGCTCATAACCTTGAGGTCACGGGTTCGATTCCCGTCTCCGCACTTAGCTCTGTATAAAAGGACTATTCCATTTATATAGATATGGTAGAGGGCTGGTTGGCATCCAACCCTTTTTTATTCATTAGTTCCCGGCCCTAGAGGGAAAAATTGAGCAGTTTACGAAGTAACTTGCCTCCACAAGAAGAACGCTCAAGGCTCTTCCCTACCCTGCGGAAAAGAAAAAAGAAATGAAAGAAAGGCACAGTCTACCTCTGTTCCCTTTAAAAGCAGTTTGCCAGTTGTTTGTCTCAGTGAATCCCCGATTTAGGGAGCCCTGGCTCTGTTGGCGAGTTCGATTTCCTCTTCCGGAGCCCTCCTTTTTGAGTGGGGTGCAAAAGAAGGGTAAGATAGTAAGGGATACGGTACTAGACTTTTTATCATAGTACCTACCTTACTAAAATTAAGGTGGCGAGCGGCGGGAATCGAACCCGTATCTTCTCCTTGGCAAGGAGATGTTTTACCATTGAACTACGCTCGCTACGGGATATATTTTATAGCGTATATCTGCTTGGGTCGACCGTCTATGTCTGGGTCGACCGTTTCGTTTCATTTTCTATTATATTAGAGTTTTCTTTT